AATAGATCTTCATTTGTCTTGCCATTCTGTCTAGTGCTAGTGATAAAACAAAAAATTACAAACTCTTTCATTCTTTTTCTGTTAAATCAAACAAAAATGAACAATTCTAATTCTATAAGGTTGAATAAAAATTCGATTGACTATTTAGTATAATTGCTATGCTTAGTGTGTGACTCGTTAGTTTTTTCTTTAGAGTTTAGGGTTGAGATTCAAAAAAAAAAAAAAATAGACTAACCCCTACTATGAACTTAGTAACCATATAAATTAATAACCAACTTATTGCTTCGTATTGTCAAGATCCCAAGAAACAGTCACTATATGGATGGATCGATCATATAGTTGTAGCAACTGAAATTTTTTCCATAAAAAAGAAATCTGATTATGGGCTGTGAAGCAAAAATAAAGGGATGTGGATAAATGGAAGGATGATAGAAAGAGAGAACAAAAATATCAATGATATATGATTCCAATATGTATGGTCTATGAATCAACTCATAAAAGGCAGTGTGATAAAGCATTAATACTGATATAATCAATACTGATATAAATATATAAATAAATAAAATAATATAAAAAAAAAAAAAAATAATAAAGAATAAAGAGCCTCGGGTTAATAAAAACTGAGAAGATTGACTCGAGAACGAATTTTGCCGGAAGCTCCATTGCAGAGTTCAGGCCTAACCATTAATGGAGAAGCTATGGGAACGACGAAACCTGTGACTGCATAGGATTCTATTGAAAACGAATCCTAATAATTCATTGGGTGGGATGGCGGAACGAACCAAGAAAAAATTGATTTATTCTGAGAGGTGTCATGAATTGACTGACCCTACGAATGAAAGAGTCAATATTCGCCCGCGAAACCTTTATTTATTGGATTACCATTTTTGGCACGATTCGATAGAGGTAAGGTAAAAATAAGGATTCATTATATTCTACGTTATATTCTAAAAAAAGAAGCATATTTTCTATTTTCTATATCTAATAATATGCACGTCCAGCTGTATATTTTGTATATACATCTTCCTTTGTAACAAATTAAATAATTAAATATGTAACAAATTAAATATCAATAAATAAATATCAATAAATGCCATTCATTACTTATAATTTAATTACTTATATTNNNNATTACTTATATTTNNNTTATATTTTATTTATTATTACTTTATTTATTATTACTTATAATAATTATATTATTTTTTTATTATTTTTTATTATTATTATTTATTATAATAATTTATTATTATAAATATAATTATTATAATATAATTATACATGTGTATCTGTAATATTATTGAATTGAATCGTTTCATTCGCGAGGAGCTGGATGAGAAGAAACTCTCATGTCCGGTTCTGCAATAGAGATGGAATTAAGAAACAACCATCAACTATAACCCCAAAAGAACCAGATTTCGTAAACAACATAGAGGAAGAATGAAGGGAATATCTTGTCGAGGCAATCATATTTGTTTCGGCGGATACGCTCTTCAGGCGCTTGAACCCGCTTGGATCACAGCTAGACAGATAGAAGCGGGGCGGAGAGCAATGACACGATATGCGCGTCGTGGTGGAAAAATATGGGTACGTATATTTCCCGACAAACCTGTTACAGTAAGACCTACGGAAACACGTATGGGTTCGGGAAAGGGATCCCCCGAATATTGGGTATCTGTTGTTAAACCGGGTCGAATACTTTATGAAATGGGCGGAGTATCAGAAACTATAGCCAGAGCAGCTATTTCAATAGCTGCGTGCAAAATGCCTATACGAACTCAATTTGTTATTTCACGATAGGGATGTAGAACTAAACAAAAGGGATATTGAGGATGAAAAAACAACCGCAGGTTTATTTTTTTCTGGACGGACAATATTTCTTTTTTTCCTTCATCCTTTGCATTGAAATAACAGATTCAAATAAAAAATATATGATTCAACCTCAGACCCTTTTGAATGTAGCGGATAACAGCGGAGCTCGAGAATTGATGTGTATTCGAATCATAGGAGCTGGTAATCACCGATATGCTCATATTGGTGACGTTATTGTTGCTGTAATCAAAGAAGCAGTGCCAAATATGCCTCTAGAAAGATCAGAAGTCATTAGAGCTGTAATTGTACGTACATGTAAAGAACTCAAACGTGACAACGGTATGATAATACGATATGATGACAATGCAGCGGTCGTCATTGATCAAGAAGGAAATCCAAAAGGAACTCGAGTTTTTGGTGCGATCGCTCGGGAATTGAGACAGTTGAATTTTACTAAAATAGTTTCATTAGCTCCCGAGGTATTATAAATACTAGTAGATGACACTATGATATAGTAGGCTATCTGAAATAGATCAAATTAATAGATTGTGTCTCACGCATATACTTTTTATTTTTAAAATTTAATAATTCAAAAAAAAAAAAAACAAAGAAAAAAGAAAAAAGGAAACATGTTGATTATATCAAAATTAGGAGGCACAAAAAATTATAGTTCGTTATGGGTAGGGACAATATTGCCGATATAATAACTTCTATAAGAAATGCTGACATGAATAAAAAAGGAACGGTTCGAATAGCATCTACTAATATCACCGAAAACATTGTTAAAATACTTCTACGAGAAGGTTTTATTGAAAATGTTCGAAAACATCAGGAAAATAACAAATATTTCTTGGTTTCAACCCTGCGACATAGAAAGACTAGGAAAGGAATATATAGAACCGTTTTAAAGTGTATCAGCCGACCCGGTTTACGAATTTATTCCAACTATCAACGAATTCCTAAGATTTTAGGTGGAATGGGAATTGTAATTCTTTCTACTTCTCGAGGTATAATGACAGATCGAGAAGCTCGACTAGAAAGAATTGGAGGAGAAATTTTGTGTTATATATGGTGATCCTCCTCCTCTGGTATCCTAATTTTATCTCTAACTTCCTATTTATGAAATAGAGAGGAAAAGTGAGTTATATACCTCTTCCTTCATTAGTTGATACTTCAAGGGGGTTACCTGGAATGAAAGAACAAAAATTGATTCATGAAGGTTTAATTACTGAATCACTTCCCAACGGTATGTTCCGGGTCCGCTTAGATAATGAAGATCTAATTCTAGGTTATGCTTCAGGGAGGATCCGGCGCAGTTTTATACGGATACTACCAGGAGATAGAGTAAAAATTGAAGTAAGTCGTTATGATTCAACCAGAGGACGTATAATTTATCGACTTCGCAACAAAGATTCGAACGATTAGGTGATTTTTTTAAACATTCCTTTCATGGGGACACAATTCGAAGTTAAAAAAAAATATTCAAGAAACTTATTTTCTTCAAAAGAGTAGATTCAGAATTAAGGTAAGGAATAAGAAATATGAAAATAAGGACTTCTGTTCGTAAAATTTGTGAAAAATGTCGCCTGATCCGTAGGCGCGGACGAATTATAGTGATTTGTTCCAATCCGAGACATAAACAGAGACAAGGGTAATCTTTCTAAAAAAGAACTTTCTTTTCTAAAGGGGAGGACCCATGTAAGAATAAAAGATCTGTTTTAACATGAAATGGATATCTCCGTATCTTTTCTTTCTGTATATTTCTGACTCATATTTATGAGACGATAAAATATGACAAAAGCTATACCAAGAATTGGTTCACGTAGGAATGGACGTATTGGTTCACGTAAGAATGGACGTAGAATACCAAAAGGAGTTATTCATGTTCAAGCGAGTTTCAACAATACCATTGTAACTGTTACAGATGTACGAGGTCGGGTGGTTTCTTGGGCCTCCGCGGGTACTTCTGGATTCAAAGGCACAAGAAGAGGTACACCCTATGCTGCTCAAGCCGCAGCGGTAAATGCTATTCGTACAGTAGTTGATCAGGGTCTGCAACGGGCAGAAGTTATGATAAAAGGCCCTGGTCTCGGAAGAGATGCAGCATTACGAGCCATTCGTAGAAGTGGTATACTATTAAGTTTAGTACGTGATGTAACACCTATGCCACATAATGGGTGTCGACCTCCTAAAAAAAGACGTGTGTAGAAATAAGAATTAAACAGATTTCAAGAGAAATAAATGATTCAATGATCTGATCAAATATTATAATAATACTTATTATATTTATATTATAGTATGGTTCGAGAGGAAGTAGTAGGATCCACTCGAACACTACGGTGGAAATGTGTTGAATCAAGAGTAGACAGTAAGCGTCTTTATTATGGTCGTTTCGTTCTGTCCCCGCTTATGAAAGGTCAAGCCGATACCATAGGTATTGCCATGCGAAGGGCTTTACTTGGAGAAATAGAAGGAACATGTATCACACGTGCAAAATCTGAGAAAGTAGCACATGAATATTCTACGATAGTAGGTATTGAAGAATCAGTACATGAAATTTTACTAAATTTGAAAGAAATTATATTGAGAAGTAATCTGTATGGAGTTATAGACGCATCCATCTGCGTCAGGGGGCCTAGATACGTAACCGCTCAAGATATCATCTCACCACCTTACGTGGAAATAGTTGACACGACACAACATATAGCTAACCTGACGGAACCAATTGATTTGTGTATTGAATTACAAATCAAGAGAGATCGCGGATATCGTATGAAATCCGCAAATAACTCTCAAGATGGAAGTTATCCTATAGATGCTGTATCCATGCCTGTTCGAAATGCGAATCATAGTATTCATTCTTATGGGAATGGGAATGAAAAACAAGAGATACTTTTTCTAGAAATATGGACGAATGGAAGTTTAACTCCTAAGGAAGCACTTTATGAAGCTTCTCGTAATTTGATTGATTTATTTATTCCTTTTCTACATGCGGAGGAAGAGGACATTAATTTCGAAGAAAATAAAAACAGGTTTCCTCTACCCCTTTTTACCTTTCAAGATAGATTAACTAATCTAAAGAAAAACAAAAAAGGAATTCCATTGAAATGTATTTTTATTGACCAATCAGAATTGCCTTCCAGGACCTATAACTGTCTCAAAGGGTCCAATATACATACATTATCGGACCT